TGTCCAATTATGAAACCCTTGAAAAAAGAGGATAAATCGAAATATAGCTGCTACACCAAAACTAGGCGCAAAGAACCAACCAGACTGACCTAGTGGATAAATCAGAAATACAGAAACAAAAACAGCAATTGGACCGGAGAATGCAATTGCATTATAAGGTCGCAATTGAACAGATCGAGCAAGTTCAAATTGACGTAACATGAAACCTATTAGTCCGAAAGCACCGTGGAGAGCAACAAAAGTCCACAGACCACCTAATTGACACCAACGGGTAAAATCTCCTTGTGCTTCAGGACCCCATAGTAACAACAAAGAGTGTGCTAAACTATTAGCAGGAGTAGAGACTGCAGCGGTTAAAAAGTTGCAGCCTTCCAAATAGGAACTTGCCAATCCATGAGTATACCATGAAGTTACAAAAGTTGTACCTGTGAACCAACCCCCCAAGGCGAAATAGGCACAAGGAAAGAGCAATAGACCGGACCAACCTACAAAAACGAAACGGTCCCTCCGTAACCAATCATCCATAATATCAAATAAATCATTTTCATCTTTGGTAAATTTACCAAGGGCTATAGTCATAGTGATCCTCCTATTCAACTACTTCAACCATTTCCGAACACCTCATAGCATTTTCAGGCCCTTCGAGGTTTTGATTCATTTATGTATGATTTGATTTCTCGTACACTGTCCCTTCTTTTTTAATGGGTTTCGAATAGAAAAATCATTTATTGGTCTATTCTATTGACCGAAGTAAAATCCATGAACTCAATTCGGTTATTCCTTTCTATTCTTATTCTGAAATCTTAAAAACCCCTTAAGTCATGAATTGTCTTATGATTCCATAAATCGGATAGATGAATTTTTTGAAAGAACTGTTCAAGAAAGAAATGATCCCTTTTTTCGCTACCAGTTGATCCCCAGACATACTCCTCTCGTTTCATCAAATAATCTTATTCTTGAATCTTGTTCGTGACATTGATAAAATAATAAATAGTTTTATGTATTCTATTCCTCTAATTTCTATGTGTACTAAACTACTACAGTATCATATATTTTATTACTTAATTACTCTTTTTTTTAATATTACTATATTTCTATTTTATTTTCTATCTTCGATTTTTTGATTCTTGTTTTGTTCTATTTTCCCTTCTTTCAGATTAATAGAAAACTCAAAAGTATATTTTTTGCAGATCGAGGCACGAAATACAATTCGAATATTTTTTTCTATTTTCTGGCAGATGTTAGAAAAAATCGAATGAGTTTCCTATTATTTAATATTGTTAATAATAAGAGAGTGTAAGTGAAAGTATCTTTCTCGCACTCGTCCATTGCCGGAAAAAAATATCGTATGCATCAATATGAAAATATTTGATACGTGAAGCCATGATTTGATAGATTTCTTTTAAATAGATTAGATATATACATAAACTTATATATATATAATATATATATATATATTAATGTATTAATGGAAATGGATCTTTTCTTGTGTTCCGAAATCAAAGAAAGATATTTAAAAAAAAAATGGCTTGTATATTGAGACCGGGAATAAACCTTTCTACGTGGAGGAAGGGAATAGCAATTTACTCCTCCTCTAGGATAGGAAAAAGAAGATTTAATCGGAAATATCGACAGATTCTTACGTAGTCCAAATCAAAAAAATATGAAAATGAAATAAAAAAAGATCCACTGTTCTAATTTCATCTCTTTCGAATTTGAATATCAGAATAGTAGATATAATCATGATTCAATAGGTTAGGTCCACTTACTTTTTTTTTATTTATTTCCAATATTTCCAATAGCTTTTGATTAGAATAAAAATAGGAATATCTGGCTGAAATGACTTATCATTATTCATTATAATAAAATAGTCAAAAAATCTTCCACTTTAGAATTAGAACTAGAATTACTATATTCTAATTCATTAGAATGATAACTTATTAGAATAATTCTATTTTCTAATGAAATTCTATGATTCCTTACTTTATTCTTTCTTTTTTTTTATTCAAAATTTATTACAAATATTAACAATATCTCTATTCTTCCTTCCAATATGAATACTATCGCCGGAGTTTTATGAAAAAAGGAAAAAGCCCCTTATCGGATTTGAACCGATGACTTACGCCTTACCATGGCGTTACTCTACCGCTGAGTTAAAAGGGCCCCCTTTGATTCAATTCCTGAATAAGGAACTAGCCACTATGAGTCTAGTACATATATTTCTTACTGCATATATTATGAGATTAAAATCTATGAACATAGATCTATTTTATCCGCATAGTGACTCATTAAGGAACAAAAAATTGGATTTACCCAGTGAGTATAGCATAAGTAAAATGGTTTATTGATATTGGATTTGATAAATATCAATGCAATGAATTATTTCAAAACAATTTTCAATAACTTGTTGATCCCTATCTCTCTTCCCAGATTTCCGGATTTATTTTTTGAATTTCCTTTGAATTTTCCGATTTAGTGGGAGATAAAAATATGTCCACCGAATCTTAACAATGAATGAATCAATGAATGAAAGTGAAAGAAATGAAGTTTAACCTTAACCCCCTCGTCTTTTCCGGCAAATCAATCATTTCCTGAAAGGATCCTATCCTTCGTATTATTTATTTTTCTATTTTTTTTTTAGAATTATAGAGTTTCGATTGGAATGAACAATTTTTTTTATAATAATGATGAATCAAAAAATTCTATGGAATTATGAAAGACGGAAAGATCCTTCTGATCGAGTCATATTATTCCATATATATAATATTGACAATTTCAAAAAAACCGTTCATCATATACTATGAATATAGTAAAATGGCGATCGGGCAAGTATGCCCCCATCGTCTAGTGGTTCAGGACACCTCTCTTTCAAGGAGGCAGCGGGGATTCGACTTCCCCTGGGGGTAGGGTACTTCGAAAGGAAGTTGATCATAGATTATCAATAAAGACTAAAATGGATTCTTCCTGGGTCGATGCCCGAGCGGTTAATGGGGACGGACTGTAAATTCGTTGGCAATATGTCTACGCTGGTTCAAATCCAGCTCGGCCCAAAAATTCGACGATCCGTCATGAAATGATATAACCCTTCGTTGTTCTCCGGAAATGCCCGATGCGCTGATACGGAAGAATCAAAATCTGATACATAACATAATTACCGCTATTTATTTTTTTAAGCATTTTTTCCATAAATCAAATTCGGATCTTGCTAATGAGCTAGATTTCTATCAGAATCCGGAAGTATAAAGTCTAAGGAAAGTGGTAAAGTAAATAAAAAAAAGACTTTTTCATTGAAAGATTGATTTTCAATCGATTTGGTAATAATGAAAAGATTACTAGTAATCCGTGTCGATTTCGCTAAAGTGCATATCCATGTAGATATCAATATATGAGTCCCGCCTATGTCAGTTACAACACAACGGTTCTACTAGAAAATGGAAATTGAAAAGAAAGGTTTGCATGAAATCGTAAGAATATGTATGCTGTACACTTTTTTCCTGGGATTGTAGTTCAATTGGTCAGAGCACCGCCCTGTCAAGGCGGAAGCTGCGGGTTCGAGCCCCGTCAGTCCCGATGGATACAAATCCATGAAAAATCCAAAAATACATCAATTCATCTCTCCATTTTCTGTGAAAGGAATAAAAAAAACAGAATTTCATTTCTAACAGGGATCCCTCGTTTTTTTATTTCTTTTTTTTTTCGTTTCAGATTTCTCATCAAACCAATATGAGAATTTCCATTTCTTCAAGGAATACTGATTTACTGATTGATGGGAAAGAAATATATGTGGATTAGTAATTGAAATTAGTACTTGAGGTTACACAAAATCGGAGCCAGAAAAGGATATACTTTGAAAAGTAGTCTATCAAAATCAAAGTAACTATGTTCAATTTATTTTGTATCATGCAAATTCCATTTGTGTGTGTTCGCAGTAAACATATAGTACTATTATTATATTCCATTGCACAGATCGAGAGGAATCGAAAAAGCCAGGTCCAGTAGTACGCTATCTCTTTCTCTTGGAATCCTGAATATGGTGCTACTAATTTCAATTACTAATTATTTTCAATTACTAATTATTTTATTCGAATTTGGAACAATCTATCTCATTTCAATTTCACACTGAACTTTTGATAGACGTGTCCTATTTCCTATTACTAATCCAAGCAAGGATAAAAATATTTATAAAATAAAGATTAAACAAGGATTCCCTCTCTCTTATTGAGGTGAGGGAATAAATAATCTTTTTTTTAGTTTAAGGTAAGGGTTCCGCCGAAGAAAGAACAATCTCTTAAAAAATCAAAAAATAACAAAAAAAAATTCAATATCATTCAATATTAATATAATAAATATAATAAAGTATTATATTATATAAATGAATAATAAATAGAAAAATAATAAATAAAGGCAAGGAATTTTTGATTGGATCCGGAATCCAATTTTGAATTCGGTATGGATAAAAGATCTTCCTATGTTATACTATTCAATTCTCGACAATGAATCAATTTTATAGCTCAGATATTGTTATTCATGATATTGATCGGATTTGATTGATATCATCGAGATGTAATTTATCCCATTGAATTTACCGACAAAAGATTTATCGTCTCTATGGGATTAAATCCCGAGTTATTGCGAATTAAACAGAAATGAAACGATGAGATTATGGAAGTAAATATTCTGGCATTTATTGCTACTGCACTGTTCATTCTAGTTCCTACTGCCTTTTTGCTTATAATTTACGTAAAAACTATAAGTCAAAGTGATTAATTTGACTTCTTAGTTTTTATCAATGCAATGTAATTGAAGAAATCAAAAAGATTTCAATTTCGCGTCTTAGTTTTAAATGAAATGATTGGACTGGAATCAGCAATATTCTATGAAATCAGATAGTTCTGGTAGAAAGAAAAAAATCTATTTCTTTCTACCAGAACTATCTTTTTTATTTCTATTATTGTTATTGTAGTGTATAAAGTTTTACTCTATAAAGATACAGGTTTAATATATTTAATAGATATAGAATATCAATCACATATATGTAATAAATATAGCGTCCCAACTTTTTTTCTTTGCTTTTTTTCTTTGTTTCATGTATTTGATTTGTATTGGTTCCAATCAATCTGAAATAATCAAGAGGCAACTCTTATTCTATTTTTCCGATTCGAATTTATAGATTTCTTATTATTCTCAAGACCAATCTCGGTATCATATTAAAAAGAATAAATCAAGAATTTTTTAATAAACATATAAATATAATAAACAAAAATAAAACAAAGCATGTAATATGTGACTCGCCTAAGGTAACGACAATATGTTATTATGTGTAATATCTCGTTAGACAACCACTATGCTTATCTTGTTTCCCATAGGAAGTGCAGATCCGCTTACTAATTAATAACAGAACTATTTTCTTTTTTCTTTGAAAAATATGAAAAATAAATAAAAAAAGTTCCAAAGTTCCGCGGTTCCCCATTGTTCATATAGAACTTTGGTAAGAGTCAATTCGTCGAAATAGCAAAATTTTAGGAAGAATTCGGTTGGAATAAATTTCCTATTATTTGTATTCCTTTGACTTCAAAATACGAACATATGAATAATTGAAATATTTGTTTGATTGAAAGAGTATTATATATATATATTATATATATTATCCATACAATACATTAGAATACATTACTCCACTAGAATAAAATAGAATTCCGATTCGAAATGGAATTAAAGGATTAATTCAATCCAAAAAATTGCAGAACCATCTAATCGATAAAACAATTGATACAGTTTGAGTTTAATCTCTCAACTCAAATAGTAGTAATACCTTTAAAGTCCACTTCTTCCCCATACTACGAGCGAAAGGGAAAATGTAAAGACTACCATTAAAGCAGCCCAAGCGAGACTTACTATATCCATGTGAATTATGTCCCCTATCTCTATCACTATGAAGGAATTATTTCATTATTGTTCACTAATAATAGTGGAATCGCCGGTATAGAGTCAAAAAGGGATTCTGGCCTAACACTATTGACGAAAGAATCCAAGAAATCCAATTATAACATCTAACAAGTTCCTTATATGATTTCTAGTATAATCGGAAAACATTAAGCACAAACAAAATATCCGGAGACATCCTTGGACGTATTAAGGAAATGAATGTTACTAGCAGGTAGAAATAAGAAAACCTATGCTTTATTTTGTTTTTGTTACCCTCCTTAAGTAAAAAATAGAATATATAAAATAGAATATATATAAATAAAGAATCAAGATGGATCACTATCTAATGCATTCTCCTATCTCCCATTTGATCTAATCCTTACGCATCAAGAGTCCCTTTCCTCCTCTTGCTTCTGCTGGAAAAAAATTCTCAAGGTTTCTATCAACAAAACAGAATAAACTATTTCAATTCGGTTGTTGAGCAGGCGACACCCGGATTTGAACTGGGGAAAAAGGATTTGCAGTCCCCCGCCTTACCGCTCGGCCATGCCGCCAAAAGGATACAAAATAAATATATGAGAATATCTCCATTCCCCCCAAGAGGGTTCTAAACTGAACTTCTTTTTTTTTTATTTGTTTGTATCTTAATCTTAAATTCTGTTTTCCTTAATCCCATTCTTAAAAGAGATCCTTTCCCTTTTTCTATTGAAAAAAACAAACTTTGAGTCACAAAAGTCAAAATTCGTCACAAATTGGAACCGTTAACTATTAACTGTTAATTCATGAACGATTCTTGGATTTTTTGAATCTAAAATGAATTGTTTTTTCCTAGATAAGAAAATCCAAATTGATACAGAACTAATCAGTATTGATTTTCTCTTTTTTTTTTCAATACAATAAAAAAATCTTTCTCCATTTCCATTATAACACCAATTATCAGTATATGTAAACCCTAGAATATAAATTGTTACACAATATAATATTATCTAATTGGGTGTCTTATCCATATATAATGATAATGCTTATATTATGGAATTTTCGGGAAATTATCGTGCTTTAATTTTCAAATTTTTCATTAAATAGATTGAGTAGAAAATCAAAATTTAACACGACATGTGCTGTCCCGAACGAATCTGACTCCAATACAATAAAGGAAGAGACATATATATAGATAAATAGCTATATCTAGAGTTAGAGTTATATCTGCGCATGTTTAATAAAAACAAGCCTTAATTTATTTTATTACGTTACACACTTTAATTGTATTCTACAAATTCTACTAAAAAAAAAATAGGTAAAAATATCTCTCTTCTCGGAGAATTCTTTTTTGAAAAATGGAATCCGTGAATTAAGTGCTAAAAAAATCAATTCTATATTGTTTCTGATTATTAGGTCTTTATCTCATCGAACAGATCAAATCTCGAATTCATTTCTTTTTTTTGGTATCCAATTGAGTTGGAATATGTAATATCATAATAATGGTAGAAATGGAATCCATTTTTTTTTGATATTCTATAAAAATCAGTTTAGGTTTTCATTTTTCTTTCTATTTATATCTGTTGTCTGTTGCAAATT